ATATTTGAATATCAACCTCATCGATCTCATAAGTATCATACCAAATCCCATCAATCGAATCACTTTTTCGAGAAATACGATACATCTAAGTCGTACAAGTAAAGAGATCTATTCATTGATAAGAAAAAGAAAAAACGCGAACGGTGATTGGATTGATGATAGAATAGAATCCTGGGTCGCGAACAATGATTCGATTGATGATGAAGAAAGAGAATTCTTGGTTCAGTTCTCCACCTTAACGACAGAAAAAAGGATTGATCAAATTCTATTGAGTCTGACTCATAGTGATCATTTATCAAAGAATGACTCCGGTTATCAAATGATTGAACAACCGGGATCAATTTACTTACGATACTTAGTTGACATTCATAAAAAGTATCTAATGAATTATGAGTTCAATAGATCCTGTTTAGCAGAAAGACGGATATTCCTTGCTCATTATCAGACAATCACTTATTCACAAACCTCGTGTGGGGCTAATAGTTTTCATTTCCCATCTCACGGAAAACCCTTTTCGCTCCGCTTAGCCCTATCCCCTTCTAGGGGTATTTTAGTGATAGGTTCTATAGGAACTGGACGATCCTATTTGGTCAAATACCTAGCGATAAACTCCTATGTTCCTTTCATTACGGTATTTCCAAACAAGTTCCTGAATGACAAGTCTAAAGGTTATCCTATTGACGATATCGATATTGATGATAGTGACGATATCGATATTGATGATAGTGACGATATTGATGATGACCTTGATACGGAGCTGCTAACTATGACGAATGTACTAACTATGTATATGACGCCGAAAATAGACCGATTTGATATCACCCTTCAATTCGAATTAGCAAAAGTAATGTCTCCTTGCATAATATGGATTCCAAACATTCATGATCTGTATGTGAATGAGTCGAATTACTTATCCCTCGGTCTATTAGAGAACTATCTCTCCAGGGATTGTGAAAGATGTTCCACTAGAAATATTCTTGTTATTGCTTCGACTCATATTCCCCAAAAAGTGGATCCCGCTCTAATAGCTCCGAATAAATTAAATACATGTATTAAGATACGAAGGCTTCTTATTCCACAACAACGAAAGCACTTTTTCATTCTTTCCTATACGATAGGATTTCACTTGGAAAAGAAAATGTTCCATACTAACGGATTCGGGTCCATAACCATGGGTTCCAATGCACGAGATCTTGTAGCACTTATCAATGAGGCCCTATCAATTAGTATTACACAGAAGAAATCAATTATAGAAACTAATACAATTAGATCAGCTCTTCATAGACAAACTTGGGATTTGCGATCCCAGGTAAGATCGGTTCAGGATCATGAGATCCTTTTCTATCAGATAGGAAGGGCTGTTGCACAAAATGTACTTCTAAGTAATTGCCCCATAGATCCTATATCTATCTATATGAAGAAGAAATCATGTAAGGAAGGGGATTCTTTTTTGTACAAATGGTACTTCGAACTTGGAACGAGCATGAAGAAATTAACGATACTTCTTTATCTTTTGAGTTGTTCCGCCGGATCGGTCGCTCAAGATCTTTGGTCTTCATCCGGACCCGATGAAAAAAATGGAATCACTTCTTATGGCTTCGTTGAGAATGATTCTGATCTAGTTCATGGCTTATTAGAAGTAGAAGGCGCTCTGGCGGGATCCTCACGGACAGAAAAAGATTGCAGCCAGTTTGATAATAATCGAGTGACATTACTTCTTCGGTCCGAACCAAGGAATCAGTTAGATATGATGCAAAATGGATCTTGTTCTATCGTTGATCAGAGATTTCTATATGAAAAATACGAATCGGAGTTTGAAGAAGGGGAAGGAGCCCTCGACCCACAACAGATAGAGGAGGATTTATTCAATCACATAGTTTGGGCTCCTAGAATATGGCGCCCTTATGGCAATCTATTTGATTGTATCGAAAGGCCCACTGAATTGGGATTTCCTTATTGGGCCGGGTCATTTCGGGGCAAGCGGATCATTTATCATAAAGAGGATGAGCTTCAAGAGAATGATTCGGAGTTCTTGCAGAGTGGAACCGTGCAGTACCAGACACGAGATAGATCTTCCAAAGAACAAGGCTTTTTTCGAATAAGCCAATTCATTTGGGATCCTGCGGATCCATTCTTTTTCCTATTCAAAGATCAGTCCTTTGTCTCTGTGTTTTCCCGCCGAGAATTCTTTGCAGATGAAGAGATGTTAAAGGGGCTTATTACTTCCCAAACAAATCCTCCTACATCTATGTATAAACGCTGGTTCATCAAGAATACGCAAGAAAAGCACTTCGAATTGTTGATTCATCGCCACAGATGGCTTAGAACCAATAGTTCATTATCTAATGGATCTTTCCGTTCTAATACTCTATCCGAGAGTTATCAGTATTTATCAAATCTGTTCCTATCTAACGGAACGTTATTGGATCAAATGACAAAGACATTGTTGAGAAAGAGATGGCTTTTCCCGGATGAAATGAAACATTTGATTCATGTAACA